AATCACTACACTGAGATTTATTGGATTTGTTGCTAAAATATCGGTATTAAATCCGAAACTCCCGGCAGCTGGCCAGTGACCCGGGGAAACGAAAGAATCGGTTACATTTTTCATATGATCTCCTCTTATAGATAGACTATCGAACATCTTTTTGTTGTATTCTTGACTTATTTCCTATTCTTAACCTATTTCCTATTTATCAATCGAAAATAGATTCCAAAATATTCCATTTCACAATGTATTTTCTTTTTCTCAATTGAGATTTCCAATAAGACTAAGACTTATGTGAATAGGATTAGGTACCGGGTTTTCGTGTAAATTGCGAAATACTGCGTTTGTTGCAACATTTCCGAAACAGCTTTCGTTGGACTAAGAAGGGGAAGGAAGAAAGCTAGTTGGTAACACTAATTCCTCATCCTCAAATCAGCCCTTCCCCCGTTTTTCTCAACGCAACGCAAAAATAATTATAGGAGCGAAATCTTTGTCTAATGCGAAAAGGCAAGCAGGCAAGCGTCAAGTCCAAATAAAGAAAAAAATACGTATTTTTTTTTCGGATTAGGATTAAACAAACGGATTCGCAAATAAAAGAGCTAATGCTACAACCAATCCATAAATTGTTAAAGCTTCCATAAAAGCCAAACTAAGTAATAACGTACCTCGTATTTTCCCCTCTGCTTCGGGCTGTCTCGCAATACCTTCTACAGCTTGGCCTGCAGCAGTACCTTGACCAACTCCTGGTCCAATAGAAGCAAGCCCTACAGCCAATCCAGCAGCAATAACGGAAGCAGCAGAAATAAGTGGATTCATAATAAGTTCCTCACACAAAAAAAAGAAATGGTTAATGATACAATCCACGAAACAATTATGACTAAATTATTCCATCGACTAAGATTCAGCCAGTCGAAGTCAGTAAAAACTCCGAATTGAAATAAAAATATTCCATCAGATCATCAGAAAGGCTTTCTACTTTTTAATTCCTCTTTGTGGAGTCTTTCCTGAATCTATACAACTTGAATTTCTCATTTCCTTCTTTCTAACCATTTGTTGAATTCTTCAGCCCTTTCTTTCTTTATTTTTTCGTTTATTCAATTAATAAAAAATAAAATAGAAAAAGACTTCGATTAATATCCCCCATCTAAGTCGAAATTAAAGTCGGGCTTAATATTAGTTCATATATAACTAGTCAATATCTACTATCCAATATACATGTCTTTCTTCCATAACGTAAACCCAGCGTTCTTCCTTAAATTCAATTGTATTCTAGAATCTTTCTTTGAATTGAAACGTCTCCAGGAGTTGACTTATAATTATTCGATTCCATATGCCGAGTTCGGCCTTTCTATACTAATTAATCCCCCTCTAATATCCCTTTTCGATTACTCTAGAACCCGTATGTTCCCTAAGCAGATTGTCTTGAAACATATATTGACTTGATCTAAGAAAAAAGACTCTTTCGAAAATGAATTAATGATGACCTTCCATAGATTCGCCTATATAAGCTGCGGCTAAAGTTGCAAAAATAAGAGCCTGAATACCACTTGTAAATAATCCAAGAAACATGACAGGTATAGGAACTACTAAAGGGACTAAAGAAACAAGAACAACAACGACTAATTCATCGGCTAATATATTTCCGAAAAGTCGAAAACTAAGGGAGAGAGGTTTTGTGAAATCTTCTAAGATGTTAATGGGTAAAAGAATTGGAGTTGGTTGAATGTATTTACTAAAATAACCCAATCCTTTTTTTGTAAGACCCGCATAGAAATATGCTACTGACGTGAGTAAAGCTAAAGCTACAGTCGTATTTATATCATTCGTAGGTGCGGCTAATTCTCCATGAGGTAACTGTATGATTTTCCAAGGTAAAAGAGCCCCTGCCCAATTAGAAACAAAAATAAATAGAAACATAGTCCCAATAAAGGGAACCCAAGGACGATATTCTTCTCCAATCTGAGTTTTGCTCACGTCTCGAATGAATTCAAGAACATATTCAAAGAAATTCTGACCGTCAGTCGGAATTGTTTGTGGATTCCGAGCAGCTATGGCGGCTGAGCTTAATAAGATAGCAATTACAACCCAAGAAGTAATAAGTACTTGGCCATGGACTTGAAAACCACCTATTTGCCAATAGAAATGTTGGCCGACTTCCACACCGGATATATCATATAATCCCTTTAGTGTATTGATTGAACATGATAGAACATTCATATTGTCCTCTGGCAGAATATAACCTTAAAAAAATATTATTTTGATTCAACCATTGCTTTCTCGACTTATCTACTTCAATCGTATATAATACCAACTAATCACATCATATACCCAGCTATTTTTCTATCTTTTTTTATATTCACGAATCCTAACCGATTCTACTCTATTAATTTGAGAATTCAATTTTTTATTTTATTATGAATCAAGGATTTCTTATATAGCCAGAACGACCTTCACAAATTGCGAATACTAATTTGGTGAGAATTAATCGGATTGAGGCTATAGCATCATCGTTTGCCGGAATCGAAATATCTGCAAGATCGGGGTCGCAATTTGTATCAATTAAACAAATCGTTGGAATTCCCAAAGTAATACATTCTCGAAGGGCTGTATATTCTTCTTGCTGATCAACGATGATTACAATATCCGGCAACCCTGTCATATATTTAATCCCACCCAGATATGTTTGCAAGTGAGATAACTGTCTCTTCAACACGGCTGCATCTCTCTTCGGAAGACAGGCCAGTCTTCCTGCTTTTTGTTCCATTCTCAAGTCTCTGAATTTATGAAGTCTCGTTTCTGTGGTGGACCAATTCGTTAACATACCCCCAAGCCATTTTTTATTAACATAATGACACCGAGCCCTTATTGCAGCCCGTGCTACTGAATCAGCTGCTTTAGTTTTTGTCCCAACAATTAAAAATTGTTTTCCTTTGCTTGCTGCATCAAAAACTAAATCACAAGCTTCTGATAAAAAACGAGCAGTTCTAGTAAGATTTGTAATATGAATACCTTTACGCTTTGCCGAGATATAGGGTGACATTCTAGGATTCCATTTCCTAGTACCATGGCCAAAATGAACTCCCGCTTCCATCATCTCTTCCAAATTGATGTTCCAATATCTTTTTGTCATTTATCCTCGCACTTTCTCTTTTTTTTTAAGAGATGAGGTACCCCGAAATCAAAAATTGTTCCGACGGAACCTTTTCTTCGACAGCTAATTGGCCGTTGATACACAAGCCAAACCATTAATTCCTTTCTATTCCTTCTTATTATCTTATAAAAAAAGCTTATAAAAAAAAAAAATGCCCACAATAAATACAGAACAAATAAATAGGAGGAATCCGTTCTTAAATTACCTAAACTAGGGTTTTGATAGATGATTTCCATTTTTTTAAACACAAGAATTAAAAAATTCTCTGTGGTAAAACAAAATATCGTTCATTTCCCCCTCAAATAGATTCTTTTTTTTGTTTTTCAAAGGAATGCTCCTATGTTGGCTTGAACGATGTGCTAATCCTTTGAATCCGGTACCAACAGGTATCATTCCTCCCAGAACCACGTTTTCTTTTAGACCTTTCAACCAATCGATACGGCCCCGTAGAGCAGCTTTTGCTAAAACTCGAGCAGTTTCTTGAAAACTCGCTTCGGATATAAAACTTTGAGTATTCAAAGAAGCTCTCGTTATTCCCAATAAGATGGCTCGGTAAGAGATCGCTTCTTCCAAAGCACGCCCTGTTCGTTCCGCTCGCAACAATCCAATTAGCTCTCCTGGTAAAAAAACATTAGACATTCCATCTTCTGAAACCAAGACTTTTGATGTTATTTGACGTACAATAATTTCTATATGCCTATTATGGATCTGTACCCCTTGGGATCGATAAACCTTTTGGATCTTATTAACCAAAGAAATACGACTTTGCACTATAGTTAACTCGGCGCCAATCAAGAATCCCCAAGGAAATCCAAGAATTCCTGTTATACGCTCATTCCAAGCGTCAATTCTCCTTTCTAGATTCATCGATATTGACTCAAGCGAACGAACTTCTAATACTTGTTCCACCTTTGGAAGGCCTTGCGTTATATCACCAGACCTCGATTTTTCATATATAAATGTAACTAATGTATCTCCTTCATAAACGATTTCCCCATAATGGCCATGAACAGTTGCTCCTGGAGTGGCCAAATAGGGCTTCGCTGCTCTTATTACTACAGAGCCAACTTGAACAATTAGAACTTGACCCGCCTTTAAGTGTGGACCATTTTTGGCTATACATACATTTTCACAAAGAAATTGTCCAAGACTTATTTTTGTGGACGTCTCTTGACAAGAATTGTGGTGAAGACAATACCAATTTAATTTGAACGGATTCAAAATACTGTTACTTACCAAATCGGGATTATAACCCTTCCGATTTTCATCGATTAAATAATATTTCATTACTCGAAAAGTTTGTTTTAAATTGTCAAGTTCCAAATAGTTAGTTACCAAGATCTGATTATGAGTTATTAAACGGTAAAATGAAAAAAAATTCGCAATTTGAAGAGCTGTTCCAAAAGGACCCGACGAAGTCCTAATTAAAATTTGAGGGTCGGGTTCTTTGTAATATTTTAGACCCGTGAATGGACCCATTCGAAAACAATTGGCTGATGACAAAATAAGAAAAGATGGGCATTCCTTCGTTCTATTCAACAACGTACGAACAGTTTCATAATTTTGGCCAAAAGATTGTTGAAGTCTTGTTTTTGAATAAATAGAAAAAAAAGGATTCATACGATCTGATCCATTATCAAAAAGCAATCCTGAACCTGATGGATCGTTCCTTTTCCCGGCATACGAAATAGTGGATTTCACTAAATCGATTCTTAGGAAATTTCGAATCATATCATTTGTCTTTACTTCAACAAAGGAGGCACGCGCCTCTTCAATAGACGCACTTTTTTTGTCTTGTTCCCAATTCAATACGAAACAAGTCCGAACTAATTGAATACTTGTGTCAGAAATTCCCCGA